CGGCGATTTAACAGCAAAAGCAATAAAAAATCCAATGTAAAATATTATTTCTAAGGCCACAGGATACGACTGATTAGCCGATGTTTCAAAATTTAATGTTGGTTCATTAGAACCATATAAACCTATACCTAGAACTCCCATTAAGAGAAAAACCGAGCCCCCTGCCGTGTACAAAATAAATTTTGTAGCCGAGTACAGACGTTTCTTTCCTCCCCACATGGACAGAAGTAGATAAACGGGAATTAATTCTAACTCCCACATGATGAAAAAAAGTAAAAGGTCTCGAGAAGAAAATGATCCTATTTGACCACTGTACATTGCTAACATCAGGAAATGAAATAATCGAGAATCTCGAGTAACAGGCCAAGCCGATAAAGTAGCTAAGGTGGTGATGAATCCCGTTAGTAAAATGGGTCCTATAGAAAGTCCATCTATTCCTAATCTCCAGTGGAAATCAAAAAAACGGATCCATTTATAATCCTCCAATAGTTGGATTAATGGATCGTCTGGTTGGAAATGATAACAGAATGTATAGACCGTTAGAAGGAGTTCTATAATACATATACATATAGTATACCACCGAATGACCCTATTTCCCCTATGGGGAAGAAAGAAAATTAAGGAACCCGCAAATATTGGCAAAACTACAATTATTGTTAACCAAGGAAAAAATTTCGTGGTAAAGACAAGATACACTTGGACCAGAAAAACCCGTGCTCAGGATGTTTTGATTTTTGAGCACGGGTCTTGTCGGTAGAAAAGATCAAATGGATTAAAGTAGAGTTTGTTGGAACGTATATCAATAAGCTAGACCCATACTTCGAGTTGTTTCAGCCCCTAAATAAACCCGAACACTCAAGAAATCCGTTGGACAGGCAGATTCACATCTTTTGCAACCAACGCAGTCTTCCGTTCTTGGAGCAGAAGCAATTTGTTTAGCTTTACATCCGTCCCAGGGTATCATTTCTAATACATCGGTCGGGCAGGCTCGGACGCATTGAGTACATCCTATACATGTATCATAAATCTTTACTGAATGTGACATTGGATCTATAGATTTTGGAATGTCATAAATTTTCGACCTAGTAAGCTTATAAACAAATCCTATATTTAGATACCAGATGAATCAACAAGTTATCAGAATTTTTCGAATCAATTTACTTCTGGATTGGTTTATTAGAAAAGGAAGGGCTAAAATACTTTGATTTCTTATGTTTTTGCAGACAAGATTATACCTTAACATGCTAATTCGAATTTCTTTAGGAATATTATAATTCCTCTGATTAATATTACTTATTCAACAAATTCGATTGGTTAATACGAGTTGATTTTCGATTACGATAAATTGATGAAACAATAGCCGGTCCAATAGCTGCTTCAGCGGCTGCAATAGCTATAACAAAAATTGAGAAAATATCTCCCTTTAATTGACGATTATCAAAAAAATCAGAAAATGTTACAAAATTGATATTAACTGCATTCAATATAAGTTCAAGACACATAAGGGCTCTAACCATATTTCGACTTGTGATCAATCCATAGATACCGATAGAAAATAAATAAGCACTCAAAACAAGTACATGTTCGAGCATCATTAAGCAACTCCTTATCAATCTCATTCATTTGAATCTAAATAACAATTCAATCGATTCGATTGAATCGCATATAACAAGCATCGAATACTTTAATTGCTGATTTTTTATTGACGAGCTACAGCAATTGCACCTATTAAAGCAACTAAAAGAATTATTGAAATGAGTTCAAATGGAAGAAAAAAATCTGTTGATAAATGAATTCCAATTTGTTGACTATTGCTTATCAAATCTTGTTCTAGAACCTGGTTTGATCTTGTAGTCCAAAGAATCCCGTACCATGACGTATCTGGAATAGTAGTAATTAGTAAAATAAAAAGACTTGTACAAACCATCGAAGTAACCCCATCCCCAACAGTCCAAAGATGAGAATCTTCGTAATATTCTGAACCGTTCATGAACATCACAGCAAAAATAATTAAAACATTGATAGCCCCTACGTAAATAAGTAGTTGCGCAGCAGCTACAAAATAGGAACTCAATAGAATATAGAATAAGGATATACAAACAAGAACCAATCCTAACGAAAAGGCAGAATAAATTGGATTGGGAAGTAATATCACTCCTAGACTTCCTAAGATCAGACCCGATCCCAGAAAGACTAAAAGAAAATCATGTATTGGCCCAGGTAAATCCATTAAAAAAAAATATATATAAATCGAAATATTTCATGACTTTATTGACCTGACCAGGAAAAAAGAAGTAACTCTATTAAATAAATGAAATTTGAATAGGTGTGGGTTGATGTATATAGTGTTATTGGAACCCTATCATTCAATATCTGCAAAAATGGTTTGAAAATATATATTTTCAAATAATTACTCTAAATATAGAAATATAGAAAGAGATTTTTAATACAAATTAAACGATAAGTTTAAACAACTTTTGGATTTATCAAAGAAAGCCTT